ATTGGTATGTAAAAATGGAATCAATAAATCAATCAAATTCCGGGAGGCTTCGTGAAGTGCTTCTTTAGGAGTTAAACTTCCATTTGTCCATATTTCGAGAAATAGTATTTCTTTGTTACCATTTTCATAAGAATGAATACTATGATTCGCATTTCGAACAGGCATGAATACAGGATCTATAGGATAACTTCCATCTTGAAAGGTATTTGGCGCTTTTATAAGATATCCGCGATTCTTCTCTATTTGTAATCCAATAACCAACTCAATGGGTTCTGTCAAGCAAGCTATATGCTGTGTATTATCGACGATTTCTACATAAGGCGGTAAGAGGATATCTTGAGCAGTTACATATCCAGGGCCCCTGACACAAATAGACGCCTCACAAGTTCCATAGAGATTACTTCTCAATACGATTTCTTTCAAATTCATTAAAATTTCATGTACTGATTCTTGAATACCCATTATGGTAGAATATTCGTGAGATATTTTCTCAGATTTTGCGCGTGTTATACATGTTCCTTCGATTTCTCCAAGCAAAGCTCTTCGCATCGCAATGCCTATTGTGTCTGCTTGACCTTTCATAAGCGGAGACAGAATAAAGCGCCCATAAAAAAGACGCTTACTGTCTGCTGCTGATTCAACACACTTCCACTGTAGTGTCCGAGTAGATACTGCTATTTTCTCTCGAACCATAATAATATTATTTGATCAGATCATTGAATCATTTATTTCTCTTGTTTCTCTTGCTAGTGAAATATCTTCTATTTTGATTTCTACACACGCCGTTTCTTCGGGGGTCTACAGCCATTATGTGGCATAGGAGTTACATCCCGTACGAAAGTTAATAGTATACCACTTCTGCGAATAGCTCGTAATGCTGCGTCTCTTCCGAGACCGGGACCTTTAATCATGACTTCTGCTCGTTGCATACCTTGATCTACTACTGCACGAATAGCATTTGCCGCTGCGGTTTGAGCAGCAAATGGCGTCCCTCTTCTTGTACCTCGGAAGCCACAAGTACCGGCGGAGGACCAAGAAACCACACGCCCCCGTACATCTGTAACAGTCACAATGGTATTATTGAAACTTGCTTGAATATGAATAACCCCCTTTGGTATTTTACGTGTACTCTTACGTGAACCAATACGTCCACGTGAACTCTTTTTCGGTATAGCTTTTGCCATATTTTATCATCTCATAAATTTGAGTCAGAGATATATGGATATATCCATTTCAGGTCAAAACAGATCCCCTATTTGTATATCAGGTCTTTAACGAGTCTTATTATCCTTGTCTTTGTTTATGTCTTGGGTTGGAACAAATTACTATAATTCGTCCCCGACGACGGATTAGTCGACATTTTTCACAAATTTTACGAACGGAAGCTCTTATTTTCATATTTGTCACTCCTTACTTTAATTTTGAATCCACTTCTTGGAAGAAAATAAGTTTCTTGAAATTTTCAATTTCAAATCGTATTCCTACGAAATAAATAGTGAAGTTGAAAAAACACCTAATCTTTCGAATCTTTGTTGCGGAGTCGATAAATTATACGACCTCTGGTTGAATCATAACGACTTACTTCAATTTTGACTCTATCTCCTGGCAGTATCCGTATAAAACTACGTCGGATCTTTCCTGAAACATGACCTAGAATAATATCTTCATTATCTAAACGAACTCGGAACATGCCGTTGGGAAGCGATTCAGTAATTAAACCTTCATGAATCCATTTTTGTTCTTTCATTCCAGGTAAAACCCCCTTGAAGTATCAACTAGTGGAGGAAGAACCCTATTAGACAACCCACCTCTTCTCTTTTCTTTTTCACAAAAAAGAAGTTTCATATTCAATTTGGATATTAGAAAGATTACCATATATAACACAAAATTTCTCCGCCTATTCTTTCTAGTCGAGCCTCTCGGTCTGTCATTATACCCCGAGAGGTAGAAAGAATTACAACGCCCATCCCGCCTAAAATTCTAGGAATTCTTTGATAGTTAGAATAGATTCGTAGCCCGGGCTTACTGATCCGTTTTAAATTTAAAAGATTTCTATAAGTACTTTTCCTGTTTCTTCTATGTCGTAGGGTTAAAACCAAAAAAGATTTGTTGTTTTCTCGATGTTTTCTCACGTTTTCGATAAAACCCTCGCGTAAAAGTATTTTAACAATACTTTGGCTGATATTAGTAGATGCTACTCGAACCACGCTTTTTCTATACATATCGGCATTTCGTATAGAGGTTATTATGTCAGCAATAGTATCACTACCCATGATTAATTAAAATTTTTGGTGCCTCCAAATTTGGATATAATCAACATGTTTTTCTTTTTTTTTTTACATATTTGTTTATGAATACGAATTTTGAAAGGTATATACGTGAGACAAAATCTACTAAATGAATCTTAATCTATTTCTTTTAAATAGCCTACTATAACCATACCGTGGTCTCATTTTATAATACCTCGGGAGCTAATGAAACTATTTTAGTAAAATTGAAC